AAGTCTAAGTAGATGGTATAGATGAAAAATTAATTTCCTTTTCTATCTATACCACTACCACTCTTATTTTATTAGTGCTGTGGAAAATTTATTATGATAATGATTAATAAATGATTGATAAAAAAAATCAATAAAAAAATTCTCAATTGAACTTATTCTTTCATTTTGTATTTTTTTTTATGCTCCTATCTTTCAAAAAATTGAACTTAGGAAAGTGCTTTTGCTTTACAAGCATATGTATAAAAAAGTTTATTTAGCTCCTTCATGCCTACTATAACTAGTTTTTTCGGTTTTCTACTAGCTGCTTTAACTATAACCTCAGTTCTATTTATTGGTCTGAGCAAGATACGACTTATTTGAAATTAATTGAATGAACAGTTTATAAAAAGAAAAACAAAACAAAAATTTTCTGTAGTATTCCACCTAGTCTCTAGTTCTTTACCGTGTACGTTTCCAATTCTTGGTTATTGAGATTTCTGGTCAATATGGCTTAATATTTAAGGATAGATATTACCTCTCTTTTTCTCTTTTTCAAAAAAAAAAATTTAAATGATTGAAGTTTTGCTCTTTGGAATTGTCTTGGGGCTAATTCCTATTACTTTGGCGGGATTATTTGTAACTGCATATTTACAATATAGACGTGGTGATCAGTTGGACCTTTGATTAATTTTGATTAATATTAATTAACACCGTGTTTTTTTTGACCTTCTTCGGATTAAAGAAAGGAGGAGGTCAAATTCAGAGTGCTCTTCTATTTTTCCGTATAAATTTTGAACTAACAAACCAAAAAGAGAATCACGCTCTGTAGGATTTGAACCTACGACATTGGGTTTTGGAGACCCACGTTCTACCGAACTGAACTAAGAGCGCTTTCTTGTCTCAATCACAAAAAAGGAGACTGTAAGTAAAAAAGAGTCTTTTTTTTTTTACCTCTACTCGATTTTGAATGCTTATACTATATATAGAGAATATGATATATATTAAAAATTGAGAGTATGTCCCATTTTCAATTTTAATTAATCTCAATTGATCCTTTGTTATTGCTCAGAGACGAAGTAATCGATAGGGATGACAGGATTTGAACCCGTGACATTTTGTACCCAAAACAAACGCGCTACCAAGCTGCGCTACATCCCTTTGTAATTCATTTATAATGTTATTGTAAAGAATACCTGTTTTGTTTTCCACATACTTTATTTCATTTTGATATCCATTATCATTTTTTCTTTTTGATCTCATATCATATATTATATAATAAGAAACTTACGCACATTTCGTTAATGCTCGAGAAAAAAAAAGGCGGCGCTTTCTTTTTTAAGTTTAAGAAAAAGAAAATCTTATCTATGAAATTGTTGTACATTTTATTTTAATTTGAATTAGAGATTCCGTGTACAAAACAAATGCAAATTGCCTTGAATTACATAGAATCGGATTCTGTATTTATTAGAATTATGTATTAGAATAAAATAAAGAGTAGTTATTACAATAAAGAAACAATAAAGAAGGAGGATTCAAAATGCGAAATCTAAAAACATATCTATCCGTGGCACCGTTAATAAGTACTCTATGGTTTGCGTCTTTAGCAGGCCTATTGATAGAGATCAATCGTTTTTTCCCCGATGGATTGACATTGCCTTTTTTTTCATTCTAGTTATCAACGCGTGGGGGAGAGGGTAAAGAAGATTAGAGATACAATTAAATATCTGTGATTACTACCCCCCTCCTCTTTTTTTTTTATTTAATTTGAATAAGTTAGAAAAGAAAAAAAAGTGGATTCAATTTCAGTAAAACTCGGAACTCGGGGTCCGCGCTTCCAGTGAAAGTAACTTCAATTAAATTAAAATTAAGAGAAGGTAGTTAGAAATGTAGTTAGTGTAACAGTATTCTACAAGACGCTTAAATGAATTACTGTGATTCTCATCGAAACTTCTAATTGAGATAGAGTTTAAAATCTTTGTATTACTTATTATTAATATAATTAGAACTATATTAGTTGCAATGAAATTTTTGATAATTTGGATTTCGAGTTAGCAACTTCACTTCTTTTTCCTTCCTTTCTTCGTTCCTTCAGATCGGAAAATAGAAGAGTTCAATGAATAAAAAATCCAAAAATCCCAAGGAGGTTTATGGCCAAGGGGAAAGATGTTCGAGTAAGGATTATTTTAGAATGTACCGGTTGTGTTCGAAAGAGTGTTAATAAGAAATCAACAGGCATTTCGAGATATATTACGCAAAAGAATCGACACAATACGCCCAGTCGATTGGAATTGAGAAAATTCTGTCCCTATTGTTACAAACATACAATTCACGGGGAGATAAAGAAATAGATGGAATCTATCGCTTGCGTGTCACCTTTTCAAGTAAGATGACAATAATATAAAGAAGATATTAAGTATAGAATAATATAGTATAGAAAGAATCCTATAAAATCTTATCGAATATATATTCGAAATTCGAATTATATCTATTTCTATATATAGATAATATATATAGATAAATAGAAATAACTAGATTTTAAATAAATATTTTAAATAAATAGAGAAATATATTATATTGAATAAGAATATATTCTATTAATTAAAATATTCTATTAAATATAATATTATTATATTAATAGAAATATATAATTAAAATAATAATAAAAAAAAAAAAAAATAATAAAAATGAAAATAATTAAATATTAATTATTTAATTAAAATTGAATATAATTAAAAAAAATATATTAAATAATAAATATTCAATAAATATTAAATAATAAATATTCAATATATAATTAAATATATATATATATAAAATATAAATTAAATAAAAAAAAAAAAAAACAAATCCTATTTCTGAATTCGAAATCATTTTTGATCCAATTGAACGAAATAGGATTTTTGAAATAAGGAATAAACAAACCATGGATAAATCCAAACGACTTTTCCCTAAGTCCAAGCGATCTTTTCGTAAGCGTTTGCCCCCGATCCAATCGGGGGATCGAATTGATTATAGAAACATGAGTTTAATTAGTCGATTTATTAGTGAACAAGGAAAAATATTATCTAGACGGGTGAATAGGTTGAGTTTAAAACAACAACGATTAATTACTATTGCTATAAAACAAGCTCGTATTTTATCTTTGTTACCTTTTCTTAATAATGAAAAAAAATTTGAAAAAAAGCGAGTTGGTCACTCTAACTACTGATCTTAGAACCAGCAAGCAAAATAGGCTTACTCAAATTGAAATGGGATCACAATTCCAATTCGAATTGAACCATAGATTGATGTTTTGTTCAAAAAAAAAAATTAAAATCAAAATTTGATTTTCGTGTCGTAAGAAAAAAAACGAATTGGGGGAGAAGAAACTTTTTTTTATTGAATGTTTTGTTTAGTTTGACTACTTTACTTGATCATATTATCATCATATTTTATCGTACGAGTTTCTATTCTACCTTCATTTCTATTCTATCTTCCCGGAATTTCTTGAAAAGAAATTCCATGTAAAAAATTCTATGGATTCCTTACAATTTCCTTATTTTCTAATGTCATTGGAAATCGTATAAAGACAATTCCTATTTAATATAGCTATTTGTGCAAGTATTTTACGATTAAGAAGCAATTGTCTCTTGTACAGATTATTAATTAATCTGCTATAACTATAGGATACCTTGTTTTCGCGAATTATTGCATTTATCCGAGTGACCCACAAACGACGAAAAGTTCTTTTCTGTCTATCTCTATCCCGATGGGCCGAAACCAAAGCTCTTATTTTTTGTTGAGTAATACTTCGAGTAAGTCTTGAATGAGCCCCCCGAAAGCTTGATACGAATAAACGAATTTTTGTTCTACGTCTCCGGGCTATATATCCTCGTCTAATTCTGGTCATTGAGTACACGAAACTTTGATGAATAACTAATTTGTTTCTTTTCTTTCAGTTATTCTTTTTCCCCTTTTCTATAATAACAAAACGGATTTTTCCAATGTATAAAATAATAATTCCAACGGCTTTTGCTACTATAACCTTCCCAACCACGATTTTTTTTTTTGGAGACATTTCGTCTCGAAATAAGAATAAGAAACTGTATTGATATTAGGTCTCAAACACAAACAAAAATATAATAAATAAGCAGTAAATAGAAATAGATAAATAGTGGGTTCCATAGTTTCTATGGTTACTTCTTAAACGGTGAGGTCTTCTCTATACACCGGAGCCCCTCCTGCATTTAATCATTGAATCAATGCTATTGTTAACGTGTACAGTTCACATTCTTTTGCTCTACCTATGAATTCTCCAGTAATAGGTCTTTCACAAGGAAATCTATCTATTATAGTAACGGTATTTAATTATGAGGATTAGCTAATTCGTTGACCCTCTTAGTCCGTTCTTGCAAGAGTAGGGGCATAAATTTTCAGCCTGTTAACTTTTAATAAGATTTTCCCTGCTTAATGGATAATCATTTGTTACCAATGGTAAATTCTTTCTTGTTTTAAATTGAAAATTGAGGTGATTGAATTTGCACCAATGAAACCATAAATTTGATACACAATAGACGAATGTGATAGATCTTTTTTTTTTTAGATAATGAAAGGCATTCTTCTATTCTATCCTATTAATCCGTACTGACACAGATAGTGGAAAAATTTTTTCTTTCTTTTGTCTCTTTTGTCCAAGCTCATGATCTAAACAAGTCGCACATACACCCTAGTACATGTTCCTCGGCGCTGAGGACATCCCCCAAGAGCGGGGGATTTGGTAACGTTTCTAATTGGCTGTCGTGTGTTTCTAATAAGTTGTTTAATAGTTGGCATTTTGAATCGTATGCATAATGGGCTGGTTTAGATCGATCGTAACCGTATGATTCTGAATTTTTTCTATATTAAATAATAGAATAGAATATTAAATTAATAGAATATTAAATCGAAATTTCGGTAAAAAAAAAAAAAATATCAAATCGCGATTTGCATGAAATTTCTTCTATTTCTTATGCAACTGCTATAAGATCAACAATTCCATGAGCTTGGGCTTCTGTTGCTGACATAAAAACATCTCTTTCCATGTCTTCGGATACAACCCATAAGGGTTTTCCCGTTCTTTGTGCATAAATCCTTGTGATGATTTCACGCAGTTTCAGTAGTTCTTCTGCTTCCAGGACAAATTCTGCTATTTGTGCCTGATAAAAACCAGCAATAGGTTGATGAATCATTACCCTGATCATATAAGAAAAAAAGGTTTAGTCTAGCTCCCATAATATAAATATTATAATAAATAATAGAAATATAATAAATAAGAAGGGTCCGGGAAGAGATAAAAAAGAATAAGAAAAGACGATAGAATTGAACAACCGTACAGGCATTGTTATTGTTTGTACATTGCATACGGCTTCACACTAGAATTCACTTTTATTTTACCTTTCATCTAAAAAAATCTAGGCTTAAATCAGTAAATGCTCCAATAACCACCCTTTCCTTGGGAAGAGGTAAAAAGCAAAAATACTATGGTGGTCCCGTTGCTTTATTTTATCAGTGATTTAGCAATCCCAAAGTTTCTTTTTTTTTTTTTTTTAGTTGAAAAAAAAATAATATTATTATATTTATAATAGAACCTTTTTTTTGTACTCTTTCATAATTTTTTGTACTCTTTCATAACATAAATAGTGTTAAGAGCCCTCCGGTGCGAAAACAAAAATGTTTGTGACGCTGAAAGAGGTTCCTGATAGAATAAAATCAGAAAGGCCCTTAATATCCCATACGACTCTTTCGATACATAATCTACTGTTTAAAAAAAATTTCTTATATCTATATCGAATTCGAAATGCCATGCTATTATTACTTAATATTTATATTTCATATGGCGAAGGCATAGTTTTTTTTCTTTCAAATAAAAACCCATTGGCGCCAAGCATGAGGGAATGCTAAACGTTTGGTAATTTTTCCTCCGACCAGAATAAAAGATCCCATTGAAGCAGCTAATCCCATGCATATTGTTTGTACATCTGGTCGCACAAATTGCATAGTATCATAAATAGCTACTCCGGGTATTACCCATCCGCCAGGAGAGTTTATAAACAAATACAAATCTTTGGTCTCGCTCTCTATACTCAGATATACCATAAGACCAATAAGTTGATTCGAGATCTCACTATCAACACCTTGACCTAAAAAAAGTAACCTTTCTCGATAAAGTCGGTTGATTAGGATAAAATTCTATCCTCTAGAAACCGTACATGCACCTTTTTATGCATACGGTTCACCAAAAATAACGAAAATAAAAAAAAGAATCAATGTTTAGATTCTAGCCCTGCTTTTTTTTGATAGTGAGTACTTTGTTAACCTTTATTTTGAATATTTTTTTTGAATGCGGGGGCTTTTCTTCTATTTTTTAAGAAAGATGAGTTTTGACGCGTTTACTTACAAAAAAATTAATTAAACTTATCAAATTAACTTCTTATTGATGTATTCGTTCATCGTGATTGAATTCAAATCACGATGGCATTCTCTTGTTCCTGAGTGGGCTTCTTCAATTCTTTTAGGTTTGTGCGCTACTCCGAGTAAAGATCTGCCCGATTTTTATTTGCACATATAGGGCAAATGCTCTAATACCGCGTCTTTTTGTTACAACTACAACTTCGTTTTTTTTAATTCATTTAATGTTTCTGTCAAATATTTGACGTATTCATTATATTATTTTATTCGATTGAATATGATTTTCAGTTCGAATCCAAATTTATAAAAAATTTCTAATAAATTTCTAATATAGAATATGATACAAATAGTAATGATAATAGATATATTACCAATTGGATTTGCTAAACGGAGTCTGGATATTTCATTTTGTTGGTCTAAACAAGGCAACCATAAAGTATTCTAATTGATAATATTAATTTGAGTACCTCAAAAGCATAGATTTAATTGAACTTGATTGCACTTCACGCTTCAAATTTTTGATGATTTAATCAATCTTTCTTGGGCGAAACAGAGGGATATCTCAATCGGGTGAGAGAACGGGGGAATTCCGTATGAACCAATATATCTGACAAGTCGCACTATAAGTCAATCCAAAGTGAATCGTCTTCTCCAGGATGTCGAAAAGGGACTTTTGGGACACCAATAGGCATTAAATGAAAGAAAAAAGATTAAGTACTCTATTTCACTTTGAGATGAAAACGTAACAATGAATTTTTTGTTTTAAGAATATTGACCTTTATAATTTACTAATATTTTCGTAATATTTTGTAATATTTTATACGTGGATTTCTATTAGAATTTCTATTTAGAATTTAGAAAAATTTTATAAAAATAGAAAAAAGAAATATATAAAATATTAAGGAAGACAAATCGAATAGAGTCAAATTATTACGAATAAGTCCTTTGAATGATGAACAAATTTCTATGTGTTCGTTCATAGAAAATGGAGTCAGCTACCCGTTGCGTATTGGTACTTATCGGGTATAAAATAGATTTGCTTCTCTTTTTTTTGTTCCTACAAACAGAATTGTTATATTATTACTAAAAAACTAA